CTGTTTTTTTGATTCCTTAGAATTTGTTCCTGGCGGTATCAAGACGCCATTGTGTCGGAATATCTTATCCATCTCTCCAGGAAAATGGATATCTCCCGAAAAGATTTTAAGTTCAATCCTTTTTTTTTTTCTCTCCATTCGGACCAATCCGCCTACTCTGCTTCTTGTATTTAAAGTGATTCGTGTATCTATCCCAATGATACTATTGTTCCGTACCATTATGGAAGAAGACTCAGGTAAAATATGCACTTCCTCAGGAATGAAAAAAAATGGATCTACTTTCGTTTGGTATTTTGGCTTAAATTCTTTGCCCCCTCGGTACTCAATTAAATCCTCTTTTTTGAGGATTGAATGCAACCCTACAGTTCCATATTTAGTAATTCCTGAACTCTTTCTTCTGTATTGAGGATCATCGAAATAAGCAAGAATACTATTTCTACGAAAAATACCATTTATCGGTATTTCAATCGAAATACCGGGATGGGGCATCCGTTCGTTCTCTCGTTCTTGAATCGATTGGAATGGAATGATGAATCTATTTCTTCGCCTCTTTGTCAATAAAAAATTATCATGGCGAATAGGAGGAAATATGAGATTACAATGACTCGTATATCTGATTCGATTCAATTCTGAATAATCAGGAATACTGCTTTCTTTTTTACCAGAAAGATTCAAACCAAAGAATTTGTGTTTTACTTGATCATTATTTACTGAAAGACTAGAAATATATCGTCCTTCAGCCGAAAGAGAATGAACGTTCGTTTGATCTTGATCCTTGTGGAGTGAAAGGGGGACTGCACTGAATCTGCACGAACCTCCTGATAATATCCACAAATGACTTGTTTTTGGTAAAAGATGTACATTACTATATGTAAATTCTGGCGCATGGTATACATCGGTACTCCAGTGCATTTCTCCCTCTGAGTCAGAATAAATATGTTTTCGAACCCTCTCTTTAAAAGTGTATGCTCCCGCGCGAATCTCAGCAATTACTTGCTCTGATTCTACGTATTGGTCATTTTGCACTAAAATCAAACTTTTGGGTGGAATAGTCACATTATGTATAATATTTTCACTTTCAATAGTTACATACAAGTCTATATAACATAGAAAAGCAGGATGCCCATGACGTGTACGCGTGGGATGAACCAAATCTTCATTGAATTTTATTTTTCCATTAGAAGGGGCTCGTACATGTTCTGCGGTACCCCCTGTGAATACTCCACCGGTATGAAAAGTTCTTAATATTAATTGAGTGCCAGGTTCTCCAATAGATTGACCCGCATGATCAGGAAAAAGCAGTCGGAATTCTCTGAGGTTCACTGGAACTGGGTTCCAAGAGAAGCTAATTCTGCCGCCGCCTCGCTTGCCGATCAGGGGGTGGGACTTCAATGTTGGGTCGACAGACCACCACCTTCCCTGCTTCGCGTTCTTACTGCTGATGGATTACCTGGTCCTCCGACCCTGAGTTTTTACTTTTGTTAAGTTTTTCTTTCCCGTTTGGGGTTTTCTCTCTGAGCTACCTTGTTTGTATCGGCACGGTTCAGTAGTTATGCCTCTGTTTATTTACTGCTTATTGGTTCTTGTGGGCCTGTCCACGAGATCCTTGTCCTGTTGCTTTGGGCTTTTGGGCCTGCTGTACTGTTTTCTTGGCCTTCTGGCCTTCTATGAAATCCATCCATTGACCAAAGCCCTTCCGTGCCGCTCTCGTCGTAAAGTAAAGCCCGCCTTGGGAAAACAAACCTCTACAGAACGGACAAGCCGACTCAAAGGAAGCGAAAAGTCCCAACCGCAGGAAGTTGACCGTGAAGTTGTTGGAGCGGAAGCCGAGCATTGCCCCTTGAATGGCAGCCTGTACATCCAATGTGTACCAGTTTTGTATTCAAAAGCGCAGGAAGATGGATTTCCTTGAAAAAGGAGAAGAGAGCCAGCCTAGTGAAAACATGATTGCGGAATTCCTGGTAAATTGCACTTCGTTTCGATGATGACGCCTTTCTTTCAGAACCTCCCCATATGGTTGAGCGAGGCAGAGACAGACAAAGAAACAGAAGGACAAACAGCTTTAATAAGATTCAACCTACCATACGACCTAAAAAGCAGCGGGGGCCCTTCCGAACGAGAGAAATCCTCATTGCGTCGAAACTTACGAGTATGAGGAGGGACGAAGCGGCTTGACCAATGGATAGGGAAAGGGGCGAATTGGTTGTTATGCAAGATCAGTTATTAGGGATCTATTCTTATCCGGCAAGATCCATTTATTAATTATTAATATAATAGATCACTTCGGAATGGCCATCCGATCGTCCTGGCCCTAGTCACATCGGCTCAATCAATTGGTTCTATAACCAAAGAAATAAAGTCCTTTCGAAACGGCTAGCAACTACTACGATGACTTTGCTGCCTCACCCAAACCCACAGCCATCTAAAGTTCCGCTTTCCTCTCTCCCGGAGACCATTCGCTTACTGAAAAAGCAGAATGCAAATGTGATATTTCATGCTTTAGGCACGAGTCGACTGCTAGCAGTTAGGACTCGTTACACAAGCGAAATAACTCTCTTTCTTTTTTCCCCATGTATTGAGAATTCGTAAAGCTTCGCCTTTCGCCTCCCAAAAGAAAAGTAGTAGATAGGGGGAGGTGGACTTTATCCTGGAAAAACTTCTAAATGAATCAAATTTCTGAGACAGATGCAATTCAAGACAAGATAGCAAAGACCTGGCTTGATTCAGGACGAGAGCTAAGTTGTATTTCAGAAGTGTACTTTATCATTAGGGAGAAGTGAGCTTTGCCACGTATAGTAGATGGGAATTTCTCTTTTTGAGACCCATTTTGCACCATTGATTCTAGCCAAAAGACTTCAAGTTTGTGAAATGCTGATTCCATTTCATAAGCAACTTAGCAACAACAAAGTGCCTTTCTAGGACCTCGTCCGCATTAAAGAGGTCCAGTGGATGAGTCCATCTGGTTGACTCTTTAACATTACATCAGAGAGTCCACCTCTAGTAGCTCTCAATCCATCATGACAAATTCATGTGACTGTCGTTTGTGGTGTGGGGCGTTGGTCACCCCGCGATTCCATTACCACCTGGTAGTGGGTCAACAAAAGCCTAGTCTAAACATAAACATGAATGGACTGATGTATTGATTAGATTGGTCACCCATCCGGCGGCAGAGATTTTTAGAAAGCTCTCGGAATATAATTGGTATCCTTATATACAACTCAGCCTCTTCGATGGTCTCGCTAAGGAACGGTGTATTGCCAGACACCTGTTTGCTTGTGAGGTTGTCCGGATGGTTAGGAAAGGTGGATGATTCTTGACCACTGCGCTCTATCTTAAACAGTGTTCATCATCCCGCCTATGGTAGTGATTATCAGAAAGCCTCTCTTTTACCCGTCCCTGTATCCCTCACTCGTCGTGGGCTTATCCGGTATAATTCAACCCTTTCATCGAAGAAAGGCGATTAGACGTGGAGACGATTAAGGCTGATGAAATTGTTAGGATGTACTTATCCTTTTTATCACTGTATCGAATAGTGTTACAGGCTAAGAAGCTTGATAAGAGTACATTTTTTCATTTTTACCAACCAGTTATCGACGTAGGTCGAACATATTCACGGGTGTGTTCCCTTAAAGAACTGTTTCGACGCTACGTGCCTTGGCACCAATATATTCCCTTAATCAAGGGATCCCTTGGGAGCCAACTTGGATGGAAGACGGCCACAGTCCATGGAAATTTTGTAAACCAGCGCTTACTTAAACCAGTACATGACTGGCTAATGGCTGTCTTACGTAAATTACCGACCGATGGTACGTTTAAGAGGCACCCTTACCCGATTGGTCAAACGTGTTGCCATTGTTTTGACTTAAAGTCGGCAACGGATAGGCGGCCCCTATGCCTCATGTTTGAGGTCATGTGTCACCTGTTTGATCGGTCATTTGCATCCGAAATGGTTAATTCGGCTCTTGAAACTCACATTTTTTTTGTTCCTTTAGTGCCCTACTTTTTAGTGTTTTTACTTAATCTGAAATGGTATGCATCCTCCGGCTCCTTCGGTGCCACACCAACTTATCCCCAAAAAACATGAGGCTGAACAGTTCTGAACGCATTCCAAGCAGAAGAGACCGAGAACACACCTCCAATCCCAGGAACCCAACTAACTGAGTCAGGAAGGTCAGGCCCGGGGAGCAAGGAGGGGGGCAAGTTGTTTGCCAGCTCATCAAGCTTCCAAGATCTAGCCGCCGGCCACTTCCACCGGTTATCTTCACTAATTGTGTTGACTTTGGGAATCGCTGCATCATAAAATATTCTACTACCATACTTCTGGACCGAAAGGATGCCGGTTGTCGAACCAAAGGAAAGTACCCTCCCCATTATCCACTTTGGACCGGATGAAAGGTCTCACAGTGTCCCTAAAGTTAAGCAATTTACTCCAATGACTGTTCCTGGAATGGAAAAAGTTAAGTCAATCAGAAACTGAAACTACTACATCCCAGAGGGACAACTTGGAAAGAGGAAGCCGAAAAGATGATTTTACTCTTCCTCACATCGATGCTCTGGTGGACAAGACCGCGTCTGCGCGCTGCAAGTAGAGTAAGGAGTAGCCCTCACTCGCTCTTTGGCTCGCTCCTGGCTTTTCTTTTGTAGCAAACTCTTCAACTTGTTGGGCAGCAGCTGCAAAGCCCTCTCCTTGCTTTAGTTATTAGGGCAAGTACTACCAAAGCTTGCTAGCTGTAGCTTCGTACCTTGCTTTAGCTCTAGCTTCCGCACTTCGCTCGGTTGGTTCCACCAAATAATGAAGGGAGCCATTTTAATCTCCTCTCCTTTTAGTCGAGCAGATTTCATTTCCTCCGAGTGCAAAGCTAGCAGCAGAGATTGTGGTTCCATACGCGGATTTAGATGCATCCCATACACTACCTCGATCAGAATCAATTCCAACAAAGCTATAGCCCGTTGTAAGGTTCGTAGCCTTTATAACGAGCACCTGGTCTAGTGGCATACCTTTCAGTTACATATACTGCTCCAGATGCCAGTGGACTCGTCGATCAACCAGTAAAGAGAATAGATGCATAGGTATAGGCAAAGGTGGGAGGGATGAGAGAGCAAGCTGGCGTGGGGGCTTTGGCAATAACATCCGAGCAAAGCAAGCCCTTTTTTTATTAACTACGAATAAAATTGAATATCTATATCTCTATTTTTTAAAGCTTCCCCGGAATAAGGAACTTCTTCCCGATCTGCCGCTTTAGCATTTTTCGTTTAAAAAGCCATTTCTACTCATTTTTAACAGTGCTTAGCTTAGGTCGACTAACCGGACCCCGGCGAGATAGCTTTCTTAAGGATTGGCTGTCCTACTTACCATGCTTTCCATGCCATGTGCTTCCTCCAATACTGGAACTGGGGCTGCCCTATATAGTAAAGCACGTTCCTCTCCCTCGCTAGCCTCCTTCGCCGTGCTGCCATCCATCCACTCGACTATCCCGCTCGCCTAGACATGCTACTTCGCCTATCCCACTCGCATACTCGACTAGCCCAGTCCCCTCATCCACTCGTCCATACCATTCATCTATAACATTCGCACACTCGACTAGACATGGGGCAACTCGCCTGCTCGCCTATGAATGATGCTCTACCTCGCTCGACTTGCACTGCGCATCTCGTCCTCCACCTCCGAAATCTTCATACGGAGCAACAGTATGTCGAAGACCAGATCAACCAGATCGTTCTGGTTTATCCGTAGCACTTGACCATCATCCACGGCCATACCTACTCTTCTGGCCTTCCACTGGATCTGCCAGTACTTACTGAGATGTTTCAGCTAGGCAGCCCGGCGGGAGAAGTACTGCTCCTGGTAACTTTTGTCACTGACCCGGGGGTCCTTGTGGATCCATTATGATCGACGTTCAAATTATATTGTGAAGAGGGAAACAGTGGTATGACCGATATTCGACCTAAGACCTTTTATAGTGAGGAAGACTCGTGCCAACCATGATTTCATTACTATGATTGCTATCTTTTCTCGATCAGTGTGTCTGACAACGAATGACAGGTTCATTTAATTAAGTAATCATACGAGATCAGTCCGTAATGATATGGTCTTGACCATCGGGATTCAAGCGAGGTGTTACATCGATCATTTCTTTTTGTTTCTATTATATATTATATGGTCAGAGTTTGTCCTCGACGCTTTTTTTCCACAGGGGGCCTATTATACTAAGGCGCATTGGATAGATTAATGATATGTTCCTTCTTTCTTTCTGATGTGGTAAGCCGGCAGGTGGGAAGATCTTTTTCTAAATCTCCAGGTGGAAGTCGTCAATAAGATTAAGATACCAAAGTCAATCTTTGTTTCTGGATAGCGTAAAGGGCGTACGGCGGGAGATACAGAATATAATCCTTCTTATTCGGAGTCGGGGGGCGAATCAAGCAAGCGCTATTGAAAGTCGTAAGTGAAGGAAGTAAGTAAAGCTGTAAGCGATCTATCTCTTCTCCTTTAAAGCGAGAAGTACTAAAGGTAAACTCGGACCTTAAACTAAAGCCAGGAGACATATCCGAATACTGAATACCCACACTCGAGGAACAGGCCAACGTAGCTTACGGGGAAGGGCTCGCTCCCGTTTGACCAGGGGGTCCGCTCCGTTAGCGGATTGCTACCATGTCCAATGGCCACTGGCCATTTGAAAGATGAATCTCTACCTTTTGAATAAGGTGCCTAGCCTTAGCGGATTCCTCCTTCTAAGAGGGAAAGTGCTAAGACCGCTAATGCCGCATCCACAGGATAAGCATTCATTTACCTTTCAATACCTTTCAAAGAGCGTTTATCCCGCAGCATCTTAAGTATGCTACAAAGAAGCATGAAAGGGCTATGCGCAATCAAGACATTCAATAGCAAGCGCCATCAACAGACATGGAAAAAGAGCAAGCCAAGACTTTCACAAGAAAGCTGGACTTGGTGGGTAAAACCTCCCTTGGGTACGAAGGTAAGCCATAAAAAGGGGGCTAAGTGGGTATTCACTCCTCCCTTGCCGCTACTACCAGCTCGAGGCCTATTGTCCACGAAGGCGGATCTCTTAACTGGCTTTGGAAAGGCATACAAAGACTATTCGAAGACAATGGATTGGTTCTCTTACAGTTCAATTCCAGGTGAAAAAGAAAGCGCATTACTCCTTCCAATATTCATTGCCTCTAGTTCCGACTTAAGAGTTAGACTAGACGATATATTCTTTCTTGCGCAAAGCCTCTCTCCCGATCTTGATAGCACGGGAAAGAGACTTTTTGCGATGAGGCCATGCAAGGAAGGCTCTTTAATTAGCATTACTGCCTCTTTGCTTTGCACTCGCTACCTTGTGGCCATACCCAGAAAAGGGCCTTTGCCCAGCTATTTATTCTTATTCCATTTAGAAGAAAAAAGAAAAATCACTTTCACAAAGCGAAGGAACATTGCTTACAACTCAAAAGGACGGGATGTTAATATGTTAGGCTAAGGCACCTCTCATCACAGCACGTCGAAAGCATGCCATCAAATTCATTATTGAAAGCCTTAGAGCAGTAGCACGCACAGGGATAGTCTTCCTTCTGATCCCAAGGAATGCGCGTCTGGTGGTATCATCGTATATAAAATCACGGCTGCATTGGATGAACTCCAGCTCTCGGCATCAAGACCGACAAAGAGCCTATTGGGCCTAGCAAGGAAAGAAAGTCGCAGAAGGGGGCGCAGCGGGAGACAACTAAAAACACTTCTACTCGGTGGGGGACAACTAATTATCCTGGGGCTATCTACTCCAACTGGATGGCCAATGGCTGGAAATGGGTAGGAGGGAACTGCAACTAAAAAAAACCCCAGTAAGGCTACTTTTAATGCATGAAATATAGGCTAGAAAAAAATAAGACAGATAGTCCTCTTGAACCACCCACCCTTAGCTTGTTTGGTTTGGACCCTTACGTTCGGTACACTCGTTAGGAAGCGAAGGGCTATAAAAAGGACAGCTTTCCTACTCACTAGCTTTAAAGTAAGGCTCTCCTAATGGCTCGTATTCACCTCTTCCCTCGGCTGGAACTACCACTCAAACTAGATCGCTGACAGAAGGCAGGTAACTAGAAGGGCTTAAAACTGGCCTGGTAAGAGACTCCACTCCAATGAGAACTCAAACTGGATCAAATGCAGGGTTTTCCTATTGCAGACTTTGACTAGATGACTCCAACGGGCTTAAAAAAAAACTCAAAATGGAGGGAAAGTTGTTGAGAGTTATCATTGAATGGGTACCTCGATTTAATATTTGTACCTGTTATTTTTATTTATTGTTTTATATTATTCTTTTTATTTTAACCTTATATTGTTATAAAGATATCTTATAATTCATATATTATATAATATAAATTCTTATATTATACTTATATTATACTAAGTATACCTAAGTGAGTATATACTTAAATAAGGAATATATAAGTATATGTTTTAATATTAAGTATTTTTTGAAATAAATATTTATTCAAAAATTCAATAAATGTGTATATAAAAAATATGTAAATAAACGGACTTATTCACCCTTCTACATGTTTCTACACGAAATATATGTATGATAATCCACCTTTTTCTTATTCATAATATTAGTTATTTTCTTGTTCTTGTCTTATAATTTAATAATTTTCATTTCAAAAAAAAAAAAATTATTCCGTTTTATTAAATTAATTATTAAATTAAGACCCTACTCTACGGCTCTACTTAATCTAAGTTTGATTCAAAGGAAAGAAAGCATGTAGCCGAAATAATTCACTCAGAACGACCTTTAAAGGATTACGTGGTACGATTGGATCGAATAAGCCCTTATGGAATAAATATTCAGCCACTTGTGAATCCTCAGGTACTGTCTTATTCAATGTTTGTTCAATTACTCTTTTACCCGCAAATGCAATGTAAGCGTTGGGTTCGGCAATAATGATATCTCCCAACATACCAAAACTAGCCGTCACCCCACCCGTGGTAGGGGATGTAAGGATTGCGACATAAAATAACTTTTTATTTGATTGATAATCATATAAAGCGGAAGATATTTTAGCCATTTGCATCAAGCTCAAACTTCCTTCTTGCATGCGTGCTCCTCCGGAAGCACACACTAGAATAAGAGGTAAAAGTTTATTGGTAGCATACTCAGCCAAACGTGTTATTTTTTCACCTACTACGGATCCCATACTACCCCCCATAAACTGAAAATCCATAACCCCAATTGCTACGGGAATGCCATTTAATTGACCTGTGCCTGTTTGAACAGCCTCAGTTAATCCTGTATTTTTTTGATAAGAATCAATACGATCTTTATAAGGTTCCTCCTCCGAATGAAATTCAATGGGATCCAGAGAGACCATGTCTTCATTCATAGGATCCCAAGTACCTGGATCAATCGAAAGTTCGATTCTATCGAAACTACTCATTTTCAAATGATATCCACACTGTTCACAAATATTCATTTTGGATTTTAAAATTTTCTTATAATTTAATTCATAACAATTTTCGCATTGAATCCACAAATGCCTGTATTTTTGAGTTACATTTATATTATTAGAACTTATACTACCATCTGTGCTAGTTTTGATACTGGAACTCTCGCTTTTACTACTATTTCCGCTTTCGCCACAAATGTAACTATAAATGTAACTATCACTGTAATTGTCATTAGTGCTTAAAATATAACTATCAATAAAAATTTGAGAACGAAGATAACGGTCAATGCAACTAGTAATATGATTATTCCAACTATGATTAGAATTAATATCATACACGTAACGATCGTGGCGATTATCGTCACTTTTAGTTGCATTATTCATATAACTAGAAGTCTGATAACTATAAAACGAACTTTTTAGTTCACTTAGAAAAGAACGATCAGCGTCAATCTCAAAAGTTTGATTTTCAATATCAAAATATATGAAATAACTGTCCCTATTACTATCCATAACAAAAAAAGTATCATCCGATATTAAATTACGAATGGATCTGCTGCCGACTAAATGATCAACATTATTGTAATTAGACTTGTCACTACAATTAGACATGTCTTTATCCATATCATCTATAATTGGATCTTCGCTTACACTGGTATTTTCAAAAGGACCAAAACCGGCCATTGATTTACTTAGCCTACACCTGTATTCTAACTCCCCGCTAAACAAGAGCGAACCGAACCCCTCGTAAACTCATTGAGGACTTTTTTGAGCCGGCTCGAATCGTGTGTTTACGACCCCGTCCCGTACAGGTCTTTAGACTTCTTTAACTCTGAAAGAAAGATTGCGTACGGGCCACTCTCTTACAATCTGTTACAGCCTCTATGAATCTGTTACTGCATTCCAATCTATACCATGCAACTTGGTGAAGCTTCCTGCAACTATCTCAATTGGATTCTCTTAATAATAAGTTTCTTTGCGGATCATTCAATCACTTTCAGAACAAACTAAGTGATTAATTCTATTCATTGCGAGACTAACAAAGAACAATTGCCTAGCCAAAAGGGCTCGTTCTATCCGATCCGAAACGAAGCCGACGAGATCGGAGTCCCACTATGATCTAAAGTCTTGAACCGTTCCTTCTTTCAGAACCTTCCTTTACAAAAACTCTCATGTCAATACCCCTCAGAACCTTCTCTTCTAACGGAAATTGGCCGTTGATACGGAACCGGGGCACGGTAGGTGATTGGTAAGCCGATGTTCTGACTAGCGTTTCTAGTTCTAGACCCTGAGAATGGCAGAACGGGCCCGGTCTTCAAAGAGTGATTGATAGAACTGCTATTAATGGATCTTTCGGTTGGTTCGGATAATACTCAACAGCAGTGACCCTCCGAGCCTCCTCAACAGCAGCGACCTTGGCAGCCTTCTCAGCAGCCGGTTTTCGCTTTCGCTCGTGGACTCGTGCCACTACAAAGAGGGAGCCCTATAGCATGAGTTGAGCAAATAGAGAAAGGTTTCATGTGGAAGATCCAGCCAGGGATGTCGTGGGTAAGGTTGCGCAGCAAAGTAAGGTTGCGAAGTGAAGGTGCCGACGAAGGAGGCGGTGAACACTCGATTCTTTCACTTATCCACTATTGTGAGGAGGAGAAGGGGCTGCAGGCGTGGGTGAAAGCATGCTTTTAACCAAAACACGAGAAATCGATCCGGGTACTTGTTCCAGACCCATGATAAACAAGCGCAAACCCAGTCCATTCCGTTCTTTCCTGGATTCGCTCACAGGCCGATCTGCTTCTGCTATAGGATAGCCGCAACGAGTCTAGAGGTACCAAAGCCTGTAGGAGGCACCGAAGGTACTGAAAGTGTAGTTTGATCCGAACATGAATTATTAACTTATGACACGCGCAAAACCAATAAAAGTAGGATTGAGCAAAGCCGCTCGACTGACAGGGAGAGGAGTCGTTCTCAGGAAATACTGGTCGAAGCAGAGGTTTCATAATGAATGCTTAGATCCAACGCAAAGTGGTATAAAGTGGACATCCTACCTCAACACCCTAGGGAGGATAGCTTTGAGGGGGCATTCTACCCACAGTAAAGACTCATTAAAACAGAACCTTTTCATCAAAGAGTGACACGGCTCCTCTCTCTCCTTCGGAGCCTCCTCATTACTTCCGTGACAAGACAATGCCGTCGGTTCTTCTTTTCTTCTTGGAAGTCAAGTCACTAAACTACTTACATGGTACGACCCGTTTAGGCTCTTAGAAAAAATTCCATCTGTTTACTATTAGCCCAAGGATGCAGAGTCGCTAGGAGGAATAGAATCTAAATAGCTACATTTCCTAAAGCCGATAGATAGAAGGTCCTTAAGGCAACATCAGTCTAGAGAGCAAACGCTCGAGTCCATAGAGCTCCAGTCTAACACAACTACCTTATTTCAGAACGAACGCCTTTCTTTCATAAACTCGGGCAGTCCGCCAGGAGATCCCGCTTCTCGAGACTTCGTACGAACTGACGGTCTAACACTTTCGCCTTTCCTTCGGAACCTCGATCCCCGATTGATTCATTTAGCGTTCCGTAAAGCTGGTTCAATTCTTGAGTTTGCAAGCCGATCCCCGACACGAATAGCTCTTAACATCTGAGCGAAACACAGATTATTGGCTTGTGTTCCAAAACAAGTGACTGAGCTCGTTGCCTTGCTGGTCGGTAGCATGAATGGCAGGAGGTGATTGTTGCTTCGTCGCCTTTGGCGCCTAGCCTTTTTCTTAGATGATTCATTAACGGGAGGAAGAAGTGCCTCCATAGAGATGAGGCCGGTACCCTTTTCTTTTGCCTTAGGGACCGATTCACTCTGTGTAGATTAAAAAACACGATAGAAGAACCCTTATGCGCCGGTTATGAAATAAATGATCCCTTCCCGGAGGGGGAATGTTTGAGTCAGCTGAAAGGGCAGAACCTACAAGGATGAGTTCGGTATCGGATTCTATTATGAAATTTCTAGTTTGAGGGCTGCGCTCTGGCGCTCTTAATCTCGAAGGTGTAGGATTCTTACTTGCTAGCCCTGCCCTTTTCTTTCTGCATCCGTTCTTCTTTCAGAACCTTAGCGCTTCGCACTACGCCAGTAAACTACCACCTAGCCTTTAGTGGATTGCGACTGTGAGTTTAGCTATCTACGCAATTCTTTTTTTCTTTCTATATGAAATTTTTCAGCAGCATCCGATGAGATCCATGGAGCCATTCTTAGATAGCAAGAAGTGGCTTCTCGCTATCTATTGCCGATCAGTAATATATATAAATATATATAATTATGCTCCCTTAGTTTCAATGGACCGCTCTTCGATCCTTAGCACCACTGAACCCACACCCTAAAGAACAACAAGAGGAAAGATAAAACCCCTTTGTTGCCGCATCAGTTAACAAGCGACCCCGTAGAGCCTTCCATGTAGCAATGCTCTTCCTTGGTTGAATGCCACGTTTTCCCTTCTTTTTTACTAGGAATTCGGCGGTCAGGTAAGTGTACCTACTTTCCGTATAATTTATACCTTTTCGTATTACACTAAACCCCCTTTTTTGTCGATTCTCTGACATTGAAAGACTTTTTACAATTGAAATTTTTATTATCCTGTTACCTCTAGCCATCCTAAAGAGCGGGACTCCGGCCGTAAGGCTAAGACGGATTCTTCCCTCTCTTATGATCTTTTTTCCGCTCTTGCCGATATCGATACGGTGGCATATTCGGTAATAGAAAGAAAAGGACTTAAACCAGCAAGGTCCATCCTGAGCCAAGGGCATCTGGTTAATCACTATCGCTCTGCAATCTAAAATATGAGTATTCAACCGAGTCAATTCAATCATCCGATACACCATTTGACCGGGAAGCTTCTCTTTCTGAGCTAGATTGCTAAGTCTTCTGACCTTCTCGTCGAAAGACGTTCTAACGCATGCCTTTTTGGTCTGATACAGATAGAGAAATCATAAAAATATATCATATAACAGAAGGGGAGAAACCTCACCGTAGGAAAGGAAGGGCAGTTACACTGCTCCTGGGATTGATGTGGAATAACAGCCGCCGGCCACTTAAAAGCGTCCCAAAGGTAGGGAGTCTCCGACTTGCTTCGATAACAGACTTCTGTCCCCCTCCCGGATTTCCGCAAGTGGATTCATTCGTAGTATAGGCCCTTCCGAGATGAGATGAATAAATCCAATGGTGAACCGTCAAATCCAATCAATAAAGAAGTCGATGCACTTGGCAAGGAGCCCACTCTCGAGGCGCGTAGATGAAGTCAATACACTCCGGGGTCTTCTTCACCCAGAAAGAGTGCGGGAAATAGCCTGGCAAAGACATCTTTTATAGACGAAGAACCGGAACCAGACCCAAAGACTTCGTCGTGGGCACCCGCTCAGATCTTGCTGTTTCGGCTTTTGCTTCTTCTTTCTTATTAATGGACGTGAGGCGCTCCGGTCTTCATGCATATCATGATAGAATGAATCTAGGTAGCCGCTTCCTTAAAGCATTTAAGGAAGGTGAATCATACATGGGCACTGAAGGAGCTTTAAACCAACCCTCTATTTCAATACCCCCTTCGACGCGATTCTCCTAAACGGAGATATCTGCTTCGGGTGTTCAACCGACATAACATCCTCAACTTCCGGTGGGAGAGAAGGAAAGGAATCAAATACAACAGATAAAGTTACTAGCGTTGGCCGACCTTGGATGGTACTTACTTTCATTTCATACAGGTGCTGCATGAACGGCTCTCTCCGAAATAGACGGGGGGGTGAGCTGTGCATTGGAGCGGAGGCTTCTCTGTTCCTCTCTCCCCCTGCTTGTTTCTTACTTTAGTTGCTCGGCGATTGGGTTTTTTGTTGGTTGTTATGGTTTCCTCGCATTTCCTTGCTCGGTGGTTGCTCTGACTTCTGTGGTTCTTTTGGTTTTTTATTTGTTTAGAGTCTCTTCTTCTAGTATGATTTAGAGGTTGACCTTTTGGAGTGTAGTACTGGGTTAATGAGTTTTTTGATGTGAATTGCGGCTCCCTGCAATTAATGAATTGAGAATGGATAGATCTCCAGGTTCGGGCAGCTTTGCCCTTGAAAGATTTTTTGAATCCGTTCTCTCCTCCCGCAAGGGACTGACATGGAGTTCCAGCAATTGAGAGGAACGTGCGGAGGGGCACAATCTTCTCAAAGGGGTGATATAGAGGCTGGTTCGGTGAGTGAAGTGGAGGCCAAGGTCATCCAGTTTCTCAAAGATGAGGAGATAACTAAGGTAGTTTACTTCCAGAATCCGGAAGCTGTACAGAAGAGGCGAACATCGAGAAGTTTGCCTTGAGATCAAGAAAGGACTTGAAATTCTCTTTTCCAAGGAAGGTAGAGAGCTGTTTTGGTTTGGAGCTTCGGCTTACAAGATGAGCCAACCGTAGACTCATAACTGGTTTTTCAGAGAACTATGACGAGGAATTTGCTGTGCTAGGAGGCAATACAACCAACTGTTCTGAACAGCAAGTAGGTTCTCCTAGTCCTCCGCACCGGAAGATGGAAAAGATGGTGGCCATGAGCTGGCAGTTGATACTAGCCTAGAACAGGGAGCTGAAAATGCAGATGAGCGTGATGAGGGTTCCTCTAGCGTTGCTTGCTCCTGCCTCAAACACTTCTCCAGCGGCATAATATGCTGGAGAAGAAGAAGTCCTTGCTGCGGGTTACGTGAGTAAATGCATAAAAGAAAATTACAGTACAGAGGCCCCCCCAGACAAAGATACAACTCAGAGAGAGCCGGAAGGACTAGACTAGCTCAGTCCATCAACAACTAAGAGACCAAAAAAGGTTCTAGGAGCTACCCAGTCCTAAACACCTCCTCTGAAAAGCCCCAAGATCTTTGAAGCCATCGATTCTCTTGGGACGGCCTAGGTGGACTTTGTCCACTTCCTATCAAAGCTCGAGTCTCCGGACTTGAAGAAAATAAAACGATGCCTACGAGACGGCTTATGGTCTTGCACAGGAAAGTCTGTTGGGCAGCAGAAACTCCGTAATTAAGATCCTGAAGCGCTTGTCCGCAAAACCTTAAATTTTGGAGGGTAGGTTGCTTGACATAGTGTGACGGTGGCTCCATACGGGATCGATCTTCTTGTCATATTCGTTTAATACACTCAGAAAAATTTATCTTGCTGTTTTCAAGCCAATCGTTTTCTCGCTCGGAGCTGAATTAAGGTATTTCCTTTGGCTAGATGGAGTGGAGTGACGCGAAGTTCCTTTCTAAAGTCTTTTTTTAGAGGGGGTCGTGGAAAAATTGGGTTCGACTCCCATAGCCCCGATGTGGCGAAAAAGACTGATTCAACGAGATATGCCTTGCCTGCATTAAGATTTAAAACTTGTCGTCTACTTTCAGGAAATGTTCGGAACAGAGAACTTACAATAATACAACGCCGCATTCTCCGAAGATTGAGGAACAAGAAGAGATCTATTAAGAGAAAGATTTATCCGAGAAAAAATCTTAACAGTTACATCCAATCACAAACTACACGAAAGTTGCCCCTTTTTCATGGGGATTTACCCATCACAGAGATGCACAGAGGAACAGAGCGAACTTCATATATCCCTTTTCCACTCAATCCAGAAACAAGATCGGACGTTATTCCGGTTCGTCTCCATTTTTGTGAAACTATTCCTCAAGCAAGGCAGCCGATAAGTCATCGAAGGGTTTGTGTGAATAATGGAATGGTAAGCATTACTCATTTAAAAGTGTCCCACGGTGATCTAATATCTTTTCAAGAAAATGACGCGAGAATCCGCGGTGAAGAAATAAGGAGATCTTTCTATATCGAAATATCAGTTGAAAAAATAATAGGAAAATTCCTGGATCACCCGGTAAGAATGTGGAGAAGAACAAAAACAGAATGGTTCCACCTACTCAAAACTCAGAGGGGATGCCGTCTACTACTAAAATCCCGGTTTTTGCAACAGTTGGGTTCTTCTATGCAAGAAGAAGACTTAGAAAGAACAAAGAGGTTTGGATCCGAAAAAGTATGCTTAGGCAGTTCCTTCGCTGAGCACAACAAAATGAAGAGGGATTTGTATCATTTCAAATCCCTATTCTTATCGAAGAGAAGGAACGAGAAAAACCGAAATCTTCCTACTCGAACAAGAAGTCCTATAGTTTACAACTCTTCTTTATATAGTAAAGAGACCTATTGCTCCGCATCCCCCCATCAGTTTACTATGAAGAGAAGAATCAAAAGGATTGAACTACCTACTCATTATTCGGAGGTGAATCATAGAACACCAAAAGCTGTGGTATCTTATGGACCTAACATAGGTCACATCCCTCACGACATAAGATTGAAAGATCTAAACCTTCCTCTTCGGAGCGGAAACGGACATGGCCAAAACATATAAAGATCGGCGTAGTCGCTCATAGGGACATATCTATCCGGATAGAGGATAGTCTAGATCGATTCATAGATAGATTTCTATCCATATAGATAGGTATCTCCGTGGGTAGAGATAAAGATAGGGATCCATCTAGATCTTGATTCACTATGTTCCATTTTTTTTTTTCTTGATTCTAATTGATTGCCTTTTTTTTGACGACAGACAAGTGGCTGGAAACATCGTTTTTCAATTATTAGGTCGGAGCGTAGACGAGCGGGTAGAGCCCAGGAAACAGGGAAGCCCGTCATAGAGCAGTCTTCTACTTCTAGTCGACTGCTGGCCTGAGAGAAGGCGGCCTCTCCCGGCCCAATTTATCTTCTTTCTTTTTTATTTCGGGTTTCTTTCTTTTGGGGCCCAGAACGCTAAAAGGTAGGGGAGAAGCAAGCCGAACCTCTGATCGACCTGGGCACATAAAAAATTCTCGGCGTCGAGAGAGATTTGAGATTCCGTAAGTAACTCCGTGAGTGCTTGGAAGAAGAAAATGAAATACGAACAACCGCGCTGGTCGTAATAGATCGACTTTCATGCTAGTTCTTGCTCCAGCATGAAAGTTCCATTTCAGGGAAGGACGACGTACCATGATACTTTCTGTTTTGTCGAGCCCTGCTTTGGTCTCTGGTTTGATGGTTGCACGTGCTAAAAATCCGGT